AATTGGATGCCCTACTGCGTTACAAAATTTCGCTTTAGCCAATGATCCAATCAGAGGAATAATTGGAACTATTGTATCGAGTTTATTGGGAGCATTATTTAGTAGAAATGAATTTTCTAGCATTTGATTCCGCACCACTGCAGGATTTCGTCGAACACTTGAAAAGTAACTCAAAAAATCGAGGGAATGCTTGGATAATTGGTTTATACGGATACTTGCCGCGTGAGACCATACATCAAAATGACATTGCCATAAATTGACAAGGTAAGATTTCCATTTATTCATTAGAAGAGGTGTGTCTTTGGAAGCCAGAATTGATTTTCCTTGATATCTAACATAATGCATGAAAGGATCCTTGAGAAAGCATGGGATGACCGGAAAATCATTAGCAAAGACTTCGGCAAAATGTTCTATTTTTCTATATAAACAGAGTCGTTCAAAAAGGAATCCAGAAGATGTTAATCGTAAATGAGAAGATTGGTTACGGAGAAAAAGGAAGCTGGATTCGTATTCACATATATAAGAATTATATAGGAATAAAAAAAATCTCGGATTACTTTTTGAAAAAATGGAAATAGATTTATTTGTAATAATAAGACTGTTACAATTAGAATACTCATGAAGAAAGAACCGCAATAAATGCAAATAAGAAGCATCTTTCACCCGGTAACGAAGGGTTTGAACCAATATTTCCAGATGGGCAGGGTAGGGTATTAGTATATCCGCCGAATAATTTAAATGTGGGAACTTTTCCTCTAAAAAGGGAAATATTGAATGAATGGATCGTAAATTGTAAAATCTTACGATTTCTGCCCCTTCTAAAGAAGATATTAATCGTAGATAAAATGGAATTTCCACAATGATTGCAAATCCTTCTGATAGAATTTTAGAATGCAAATTCTTGTTGTACCCAAAAAATGGATTTTGTTTAGAATCATTAGCAGAAATTATCAAATAATTCAGTTGATACATTGTAGTAATTAAGCGTTTTACAATCAGTAAACTAGATTTATTATCATAACCTATATTTTCCAACAACATGTATCTATTTAAACCATGACCATGAGCAAGTGCATAACTATATTCCCGAAAGATAAGTGGGTATAGGAAGTCATGTTGCCGAAATCTATCGAGTTCTAAATATCCTTGAAATTCCTCCATTTTAAATTAGATGGGGATAAGGGATTTCTTTTGGGTTATTAAATGACACATAGTACGATACAGTCAAAACAGGATATTATAGTAAGAAATAAATAGATATATACCCCGGAACCAGATAAGACTGATCGACGGACTCTTTAGCCTCTCCTTTTCCATCTAATTTAATTGGTTTATGTTCATTCGAGGATAACAAGATGGTTAGAAATCCTTTATTTGTTCAACCCAATCGCTCTTTTGATTTTGGAAAAAAAGGATTTTTATCTTTATCAATAGACTGCTTTTTCTACACATTTACCCCCACACTCTAATGGAGAATAGCTACTAATAATTAGGATTTAAAAAAAAAATCGATGATCCACTTATGGGAAAAGCATTTCCCGCATCAAGGACTAATCTATTTTTAACGTTTAATTAGATCGGGTAATCGTTCAAATTAAGAACAGAAGCTCGTTTCTTTTTTTTTTGTTTACCTATAATTGGAGCCATAGGGCTCTATCCATTTATTCACTTAACCCAAAATTTAATTTTATTTTTTTTCGTCAAGAATTTAAACAAAGTTTTGAACCGATCCGCTAAGAATAAAATATTCTCGGAATTCCACATTGATACGACATGCTGCTTTTTCCATTCATTCCTTTGAGGATCAGTCGCGGTTTTACAAGCTCTAGAGATAGTATCGACGAAGACGTTGCTTCATACAAATGTGTAAAAATTGCCAGTCGCACTTAAAAGCCGAGTACTCTACCGTTGAGTTAGCAACCCCCCCCCCCAAAAAAAAAATGTGTAGATCCAATCGGAATAAAAAATTAGATTTAATTGCACACCGAAATCCAAATAGTAAAATAGCAAAAACATTGCTAATCGATTCTGAACATAAAAAAAATAATGAACATATTAGATGCAAATACACTGACTTCTAAAATAAGAATCTAGATTAAGATAAGGATATGGATTAAGTTCGTATCTTATCCGTTTTTTTTTTCAATAAAATAAATAAATAATAAATAAATAAAGGCTTCTCGTATCCCAGCAAATCCGACGAATCCGTCGTTTAAATAAAGTAAAATAAAAAAACCAAGTCCATAGATGGAACAGAGGGAAATAGATACATTTATTCATGATCGGATTATATTTGTTTGATACACTGTTGTCAATATGAATGTAAATCTTAAGAAAAGAACACAATGTGGAGAACCATAAATTAAAATTAAAAAAAAAATTAAATATTGAATTAATATAACAAAATATAAATTATACAAATAAAGAAAAACTAATGACTTGTATTGAATTGGCACTAACTATATATGGATAATAAACATGGATACAAAAGGATGTAAGCGTAAGAATCAATATTCGTAGCAAAGTATCGCAATGCTTGGGTTTACTTAATCCATATAAGTAAAAAAAAAAAATAAATCTTAAATCCCATTTGTTTTTTTTTTATTTATTTGTTCATAACATAAAAAAAGTGAAAGTTTCAACTAAAAAACAACTAGTATTGAATTAGCAATAATGTAAATATTTTGGATTTCTAAATCCAACTACTTCGGTTATTCATTTGATCTTTTTTCATCTGTCTTAAATTAAATGAATTTCTATCACTAAAATAAAAATAAATTTTTGTCGTTATAGAAGACGACATTTTTTAGTAGTAGACATTTTTTGGTAGTAATAATAAATAGGTATGAATAGAACAAAAGAGGGGGGGCGGTAGTATATAAAAGGTTATACAAAGTTATATAAGCCCCCTCTTTTGTTCTATTCATTAATTGAATTTAATTTAATCTGTTGATTAAGGCAAAGTTACATAAAAACTCCCGCCTTCTTCGAAATATCATGAACAGTTCCCGTAGGTTGAGCGCCCCTTTCAAGTAAATATAGAATAGCAGGAACATTTAAATAGGTTTGATTCTTTAGCGGATCATAAAAGCCCACTTTCCGAAGAGCTCTTCCTTCTCTTCGGCATCGAGCATCAATTGCAACGATTCGATAAACCACCCATTGGGATAGATGTAGATGAATAATACCCCCCCTAGAAACGTATAAGAGGTTTTCTCCTCATACGGCTCAAGAAAATTCGAAATTATGTCTATGGATCGAATTTTAAATTTTTAATTAGTAATGTCAAATGGATCCATAAAATAATCAAATCAATTAAATATGAGTTAAGTACTTTTTAGTATTCCTTATTATTATCCGAAAAAGAAAATAAAATCATTTGTATTCGCATCCTCATAACTCAAGTTGGATAACTCGCTAATAACCCAAGGAAACCCTTTACTTTAGGTATTTCGTTTATTGAGCGATCTCTAACCACGCACCTTTTTTGTCTTTAGAATCTATTTTGATTCTTAATTAGAATCTATTTATTGAGACAACTGAAAGTGGTATTTCCTTGTTCCAGGATTCTTTATCGTTTCTTTGAATCATTGGGTTTAGACATTACTTCGGTGATTTTTAATCGTTTCAAAAAACGTCAGCAACATACCCTTTTTGTGATTTCTTTTTATCAAAAAATCATACAAATGGTCGATTTGATTCCTGCGCGATACACTTTTAATCGAAAGAGTTTTACCAATTCCAAGAGGTTTTACTTATAAATTTGAAAATTGGATCCTTTCGATTTTTATATGGAAAATATACTTACGAAGCTGTTTCAACTTATTAATTAACACTAACCCTAGACCCGTTCCCTTAAAAAATGAATCAATACTTTTTTTTACTCGAGCTCCATTAAGATCATGTACTATTTGCATCCCAACCCCCGACCTCAAAAAGGAGGGTTCTAGTGAAACAGAACAAACGATGTCGAGCCAAGAGCACCCTCATTCCTATCTAATTAATATAAAAAGAAAATGATGGATGTAAGAATCCACAGACGACCATATCCCTCAAGTCGCACGTTGCTTTTTACCACATCGTTTTAAACGAAGTTTTACCATAACATTTCCTAGTAGGTTGCTGTAAACAGTATGTAATTGATTCCATTATGGACTCATGAATAATCATTGGTTCGTTCGGTACATAGTAATCCATACTTTTATGAATGGGTAATTTCTCAAGAAGTATCAGCACGAATTAAATTTAACCCCATATAATATATAGAAATATAATAAATATTTTTTTAATATATTATTTTATTTTTTCTTTAGAAAATATAAATATTAGAATATAAAAAAATTGAACTAATAAATAAGACAAATAAGTTTTTTTTTAATCTGCATCTTGAGGTGACTTGCTAAAATAGATTCACCAATTTCACACTTCTTCGAGTACCAAGGACTCATAAGACATTATTAAAAATATTTAATTGATTGAAAAATTTCCTATTTCACTATCATTACATTATTTGAATAAGGCTTTACAGTAAAAATTGCATTTTGATAATAATAGAGAAAAATTCATATTCGGATTAAACCATAAAAAAAATGTAAATTCTTTTTGTTTTTCACGAGGTGGTGGATAAAGACTGATAGAATAGAGGCTTGGGGTTGTTATTCTTTTTGATAAATCATAATTAAAAGAAGATCCCCATACCTATCAGGTAGACTAAACAAATATCTTTGAAAGTAATTAGAAACATTCTATGTTAAAGGGTAAAGTTAAATATTTAAAATTTAGGGATAACAAATCTATTGTCACAAAACTCAATTGAAATAAAATAAAGTTTTCAATGAATCAATGAAATAGAAGAAATAGAACGATAACAATACATATATATAAGTCTTCGCTCCCTTTCTGCGTAGTTTATTTGACTTGGAGTCAATAATCCGGCTGCAATTATTTCCTAAGGAAAAGCGACTAAGATGTATGAATACACTTTGTCTCAATTGGTACATATCATATATTTACAATTTTTCATAAAAGAAAACACAAAATACTTAAAAACGGGGTTCAAAGAAAAGACATATGTTACGTATGTAACTTGATTTTTTTTTAATGAAATTCAGACAGCCGCATATATTGAAATTGGTATTTTACATTGACGTTTAACTCCTATCTACTGCGTCAATTCTATGAATATGATGAATCCTAAATAAAAAAAGAATCCTATTAGAGTGTTCCAGACTATTACTATTTTGTATAAATGTAAATTAAAACAAGTACAGATTAAATCATGGCTCGTATTTTTATTTTATGAAGAACTAACTTATTAAATAGAAATATGATTTAATCTATGCTCCCCTCTTACCTGTATACAAATAGATTCAATTACATCTGTGTGTTATTTGAACACGATTCGATTTTTTATTTTTGAAAAAGATATAATTCATATAAGAATCAATCATTATAGGAAAGCAAAATCAGATTATAACCAATCTTATTCTACTCTTAAAAAAAAAAAAAAAATAAGGTTGTTTAAAAAAGGGCAATCTTTCTTTTATTCTGATATAAAATAGAAAATCTATATTCTGATATGATATATATAATATAATAGGTATGCTCTGGGACGGAAGGATTCGAACCTCCGAATACCGGGACCAAAACCCGTTGCCTTACCACTTGGCCACGCCCCATTTTTGATTTCTATTCGACATTAATAAAGACTAATATTGATAGTAGTTCTTCGTCAATTCTAGTCCAAATCTATATAGAATAGATTAGAGTGTTGCTAGGATTTTGAGACATTTAGATAGAGAATTAAACGACATTTATTGATCATTACATACAATTCAATTAAGATATTGTATGAAAGTATGGTTTTGTCTATTCTCTTTTGATTTGAGAATTGAAGGATTTTTGATTGGGTTAATTAAAAAAAAAAATAAGATTATAATAACTCATATTAAGAACTCATCATATTAATAACTCAATCAAAATAAATACAATTATCTTCAAGAACAAAGAAAAAAATGTTTGTTATGCTTAATATCTTTAGTTTGATCTGTATTTGTCTTAATTCTGCTCTTTCTTCAAGTAGTTTTTTCTTCTCAAAATTGCCCGAGGCTTATGCTTTTTTGAATCCAATCGTAGATTTTATGCCAGTAATACCTTTGCTCTTTTTTCTCTTAGCTTTTGTTTGGCAAGCTGCTGTAAGTTTTCGATGAGATCTTTAATACGGTCCTAGAAAAATTCATGATTTATTCTTAAAAAAAAATTCTAACAATTCATAAGATCAGATAAGTCTTATAGTATAACCCTTCGATTCAAATAATTAAATTCTTGGATCGCCACAATAAGTCTGGGCTCCCCCCAGTTCCTCATTCGGACCCTTTTTTACAGTGAAAGAACCTAGTAGATTCCTCCGCAATATCTAATTGCGGGTATGAAAAAGCTTTTGGTAATGAAAGACTTGACTCTTATTACATATTACAAATGAATTTCTGAAAATTCTTTTTTATTTCTATAGATTTAGAAAAATAATTTCGTGGTGTCAAAATAAGGTATGTGGTATAAAAATGGAGAATCTATTATCTTTTTTTCCAAAAAAAATGATCTTGGAGATTGTGTAATGCTTACTCTTAAACTATTTGTTTACACAGTAGTGGTATTCTTTGTTTCTCTCTTTATCTTCGGATTCCTATCTAATGATCCAGGACGGAATCCTGGACGTGAAGAATAAAAAATAACAATAAAGTTTCTGTTTTCCTTGCTTGATTTTAAAATGTTCTTAGGATTTTATTTATTCCACATTTTTAACTATTAATTAAAATGAAATAAAAAAAAAGACTCGTTGAAAGAGAAATTGAAAGATAAAGAAAAAATACCAAGTCATCCACTAAAGCGGAAAGAGAGGGATTCGAACCCTCGGTACGAAAAACCCGTACAACGGATTAGCAATCCGACGCTTTAGTCCACTCAGCCATCTCCCCAAATTGAAATAAAAAGGATAATTACTAGATTATATTACACAAAAACAGTAAGACTTGAAAAAGGGCCCTCTCTTTATACCTCTTTATTATTCAGTATATAATTATTATATAGATATCTAATTATAGAGACATAGAAAAATAGAAAAAACAATATAGAAAATAAAAATCAGTGATTTCATTTAGGTAAAGTAAGGGCTCGAAAGCGATATCTCAACTCCACTATTCCAATGAATATAAATTTAGATATATAACCACCTAATGCCCCAAGAATATTATATATTATATAAACTATAAATTATATAGCAATGAATTTCTTATATAAAAAAATTATAGAATTAATAAATAGTAAATAGAAAGTAATAATAAATATATAAATTAAAATTAAATAAATAATAAAAAAAGAGTACCTCTTTGCTTTCGTCTGCAAGATCCTTTTTTACTTTTACTTCCACAGCCCGGCCCCCGGTCCTGACCGGGCCGGGTCTTTCGTTTTTGTTCCAATGAATCATAGAAAAAAATGATTTATTTGATTTGAAAAAAAAAAAAAAATGATTAATGATTGTTGTTGTTTCAAGAACAATCATAATAAAGGCAATTTCTATTCCTATCATACAGAATAGAATCCGAGTGTCATTTCTTAATTATTTTATTCTTGCACAATTTATGTTATGGCATACGCCTTTTTTTTATCGAGACGTATCCATCTCATTTAAATAACTAAAAAAGCGTGTTTTTTTAGTTATTTAAATAAATCCTCTTTCCCCAATCCCATTAGTCTCCTTGGCCAAAGCATATCAACGCTCTAATTTTCATGATTCTTTTCTGATCCTATCGTCTTAATTATGACCCATTTTTTTGTTCGACAAAAGATCCATTTATATACAATAATCACATTGTAGCGGGTATAGTTTAGTGGTAAAAGTGCGATTCGTTCTATTAATCCCTTAAATGGTTAAGGGGTCCTTCGGTTTAATTAATATTCCGATCAAAAACTTTATTTCTTAAAAGGATTTAATCTTTTACCTCTCAATGAAAGATTCGAGGAAGAATAGACATTCTCGTGATTTGTATCCAAAAGAGTCAATTAGAAATTGGAAAAAACAAAATTGGATTATGAAATTACGAAACATAATTGGTTTTTGAATTGGATCAATATTTCCAATTGAATAAGTATGAGTAAGGGGTCCATGGATAAATAGAGAAGGGAGTATTTCTAATCGTAACTAAATCTTCAATTTATGATTTGTATAAAAGAGATTGAAGCAAAACAGCTATTAACTAATGGCTTTGGTTTACTAGAGACATCGACATATTATATTGTTTTAGCTCGGTGGAAACAAAATCCTTTTCCTAAGGATTCTTTCAAATAGAAATAGAGAACGAAGTAACTAGAAGGGTGGTTCTAACCCCCCCTGTTCTATAGGGATCATCTATAAAGCGGGTTTTGTTTTGAATGCATTCAAACAGAAAAGCTGACATAGATGTTATGGGCCGAAATTTCTTTTCTTTTTTTTTGTAATTTAGTTCACATCTGACATATGTGAAATTTGTCCATCTTTCATAAAGGAGCCGAATGAAACCAAAGTTTCACGTTCGGTTTTGAATTAGAGACGTTAAAAACGATGACTCAACGTCGACTATAACCCCTAGCCTTCCAAGCTAACGATGCGGGTTCGATTCCCGCTACCCGCTTATATCTCTATATTATATATATTAATTTATTCTCTATATTTCTAAAATTCTATATTCTATTTAGAATATGTTTAATAGTAAAAGTTATAGTTTTTATCTATTATAAAATATTATATTATTTAAATTCTATATTAAATAATCTATAATATAGAGGATCTAATTATAATTATTCATGTAATGAATCTAATTTAATGTAATTATTAATATAATGATAATGAATGTATCATTGAATTGAATGCGCAATTCCTGGAATTCTCTCAATGGTCTTTTTTCTGACCAAGAGATGTGAAAACAAAACTAAGAAAAAAGCGTCCATTGTCTAATGGATAGGACAGAGGTCTTCTAAACCTTTAGTATAGGTTCAAATCCTATTGGACGCGACGGATTTCCATATATTTCTTTTCTACTAACTAGGTATTTTGAATGATTTGAACAAGAGACCCTTATACTTATTTATATATTTATTTATATATTTATTCTTAATAATAATTTTTTATTACTATAAAATTATTAATATAAAAAATATATAATAAAATAAAAGATTAGATTATAGAAATAATTATTTCTATAAAATTAGAAAGTTATTTAAAGGAATTTCTTTATACCTGTTCCTGAAGTAGAAAGCGTTCCATTTGTTCTTGAATAGCGTCTTTCAAAAGGGCTTCCGCTTCCTCATTGAATATCTTGGTAGAAGATATGATTTCTTGGAACTGCGGTTTATTCGTTTTTAAATAAGTACGTAACTCAACGAGAAATTTCTTTACCTGTCCAATTTCTAATGAATCAAGATAACCATTCGTTCCAGTATAAATAGTCATTACCTGTTCTTCCACCGTGAGAGGGGATGATTGAGATTGTTTGAGCAACTCGCGTAATCGTTGACCTCTTGCCAATTGATTCTGAGTAGCTTTATCGAGATCAGACGCGAATTGTGCAAAGGCTTCTAATTCTGCGAATTGTGCCAATTCTAATTTTAGTTTGCCGGCTACTTGTTTCATGGCTTTAATTTGAGCGGCAGATCCTACTCTGGAGACGGAAATCCCCACGTTAATGGCAGGTCTGATTCCAGCATTGAATAAATCGGCGGATAAGAAAATTTGGCCATCTGTAATTGAGATTACATTAGTAGGAATATAAGCTGAAACATCTCCCGATTGGGTCTCAACTATTGGTAAAGCAGTCATACTTCCTTCACCTAAACGCGAACCTGATTTAGCGGCTCTTTCCAAAAGTCGTGAATGCAAATAAAAAACATCTCCTGGATAAGCTTCGCGACCCGGCGGTCTTCGTAATAGAAGAGACATTTGGCGATAAGCCTGTGCTTGTTTGGAAGG